CCTCGGGTAAAATAAGAACAGCTCCCACGTTCAAAGCTCCTTTTTTACCATTAGCAAGAACTTGTTTCAGTTGCATATCATAAGGAATTCGAACAACTGCTTCAAATACAGTATCAGGAAGTACAGCTTGCGGAACTTCAATATCCACAGGCTTATTAGCTAAATGGCAATTGGCGCATACAATTCGCCCAGTTGCTTCTCGTGGATTTTCATAACCTTTCTGCGCAAAAATGGGATACGCATTTGAAATAGATGTTCGAGTTATTACATATATCATGATCGATACAGAAATAAATCGAGTCATCTGTTCCTTTACCCAAGAAAAAGTATTTCTATTTTGCATGATCCAATCATTGATCCCCGAATTTCTACAATAAATTAGATAGGTAGCTAGTATAGTTCCCTATCCACGAGTCTGCCGTTGTACTGAAATAATTCTACTGAAATAGAACGAATACCTTGAAGAGGTAGAAGTATAAAGAATAAGAAAAATGGAAAACGCTTTCTTTATACGCGAAGAAAATTTTTGATTGATATCAGGGGATCAAATAAGTTCTTCATTCATTCATTGAATGATAAATGACTACAAGCGAAGGAGATACGCGATTTAAAAAACGGAAGATCCAATATTTCACAATTGTATCTAGAATAACCGGAAAAGTGGAAACAAGACCAGATATAATTTGCTCGTTATGAGCCAATCCAAAATCATTGTAGATCGAACCAATCATTAGTTCCCAACCATGGGTCGAGTGAAATCCGATCCATAAATCAGTAACTAAAAGAATCGAAAAAGCTTTTATTGTGTCACTTAAGTTATAGAAGAATTCCTGAATCCAAGAATTAAGAATGACAAGTTCTTCATTACCCAGAATAAAATAACCACTTAGAATAGCGAAACAGATTATATTTGTCGACAAATGCAAAATGATATGGAGATGATATTCATTGTGCGTTTTGACCAATTGTATTGTTTCCTTGTGTATTCCTATATGAAGCTTTTGTATATGTGTCTCCGGGTATTCTTTTATCATTTCGTCCAACAAGAATAGTTCTTCTAATTCTAGGAATTTTTCTAGAACATTTTTCTCCTGAATATCATTCAAAAAAGTTTCGGATTGCCTAGTATTCCACCAATTAATAATCCAAGGTTCCAGACTTTTTTGAAATGAGAGAGAGATCCACCAGGGCAAAAATACTATAGATGCAAGATATGGGAGGGAAGTCAATGCTTTCTTTTTTTTTTCATTTTTGATCTGTGAATTGTTAATGAACTGTTTCATTTGTCAACTCTATCTGATATTTCTCTAAAGCGCGAGTTCTATAACAAGGTATCGAACCTATAGATCTATTCCCACTTTTGTGTAATAATTTAGTCCTTAGATCTAGAAGGAATATAGAAATAGAATAAGGATCCCCTTTCGGATGAAAAAAAAATATATAAAATATAGAAATATAAAATAAATATATATAAAATATAAAATAAATATATATAAAATAAGTAAATTATAAGGAAATGGGATTTCCGGATATCTCAATTGGGCAAATTCGAACGAATTTCATCTTCATTTCTTCCTTTCCATAAATACTCGAAAAAGTTACTTGAAGTAACGAATATTATTCGGACCGCAGCGCAGGAATACGGCATCAATTCAAAATCTGAGGCCTAACCTAAGAAGATGAATTCTGTATTACGAAATACATATTCGGATATTTTATTTGATGAATTCATACTTAATTAGACTTATTAGACTTTTTACTAGTATAAAAGAATTGAGTTGGGCTCTATACGCATACAAAATAGTTTTTGTATAGAAAAAAATTTCTTCTTATTTTATTATAGTTTCTGGTTTTTTATATTTATTATAGTTGTTCCATATACGTTCTCCTACTTTTGTTTTATTCTATGCGGATCGTTGCACCAAAGGAACGAGGAAATGGAATCTAACATGTTTTGCTCGAATGAACATTCTGAAGAAACTTCAATTGTATTAAAAAGGAAATTAGCAAGTTCCTTCCATTATGCGGAGAAAACCTTCATTCTTCCTTCAGTTCATTTCAAAATACTTCAATTGGTACGCGCAAGAAATAGGCCAATTCGGCAGCTTTTTGCTCAATTTCTCGTGGAGTCAAATTCTCATCAGTACGAGTCAAGGGAATGGTTCCTTGGCCTCTGATTTCCATATAAAGAATACGACGAGGAAAAAGACCCTCTTTAACCTCCATTCTGATTGATTGGATATCTTTCATAAAGAAGCGAAGGAAGATGCGACGATTTATTCCGGGGAATCCCCAACGAAAAATACACATTATTCCTTCTTTTCTATCGAATCGGTCATAACCACTACCTACATTCCACGAAATTGTGCACCACAAATAGGAACTAATGAATAGACCCGCGATCCCATAGAAAGACATCACGATCCCTTGTGGGAAAAAAATGATTTGCTGAGATGGAAATCCAGGTATCAGATTCCTACCAAGATAACTGGAAGTTCCAACCACTAAGAATCCTAGTGAACCTAAAAAAAGTATACAGGCCCAGCAAAAATTACTTGCTTTTCGGGACCCTGTTATAAGTTCTATCCATATATGTTCTGATCGCCAGTTCATACTATACTAGATCCGATTGCATTCGATTGGAATTGAGAAAAAAATTTGACTTTACTTTTTGCCGAAATAACTTTCATCAACTAGCACTATTCTGATATGAACCATTAGGAGGAATTGGTTAGATACATTGACTTTCAATTATAAAATAGAAAAATATTCGCCGATCATTTTTAACCAGATAACCCGCATATACATGCATTTATGCGGATATCATGTATCCGCATGCATAATAATTCTTTCATTTGTATTCGGAAAAAGGCGCATATCATACCATATTACACTAAACAAATATCTGTACCAAATAAATATATGTATTATGATTCAGTGTTGAAATAAATTGCTGAAATTTGGTCCCATCGGATCTAGACAATCTTATTTTTTTGAACATGAAGAAATAAAGAAGCCATTGCAATCGCCGGAAATACTAGGCCCACTAAAGGGACAAAAATAGAGGGTAAGTTAAGATCTGTCATAGAATGGGTACCTCGATTTAATATTTGTACCTATTATAAGGATATCTTAAGTATATCTATTATAAACTATTATAAATAATATTAAGTAGTTAATAAGTGCAAGGAATGAAAACTAAATGAAGTGTACCTATTCATCTTTCTACACGAATATGTATGATAATCCACCTTAAGTTTAAGAAATTTTATTAATTCTCCCATCCTTATATTCTATCTATCTTTCTAATAAAATAAGGAGTTTTTTATGAAAATTAAAGAGTTTATTATAAGTTCGCGACTCTAACAAAACTAATTCAATCCAAGAAACAGGTATTCCTAGTAAAAAATGGGAGTTCTTGGTAGACATAGAAATCACTTCTATTCTATATCTATATTTTCATTTTATTTCGATATTTTTTTTTTGCATTTTTTTTCAAGGGAAAGAAACCGTGGAGCTGAAATAACTCACTCAGAACGCCTTTTAAAAGATTACGCGGTACGATTGGGTCGAATAAGCCCTTATGGAATAAATACTCAGCCGCTTGTGAACCGTCGGGTACTGCTTTATTCAATGTTTGTTCAATTACTCTTTTACCCGCAAAAGCAATGTAGGCATTGGGTTCAGCAATAATGACATCTCCCAACATACCAAAACTGGCAGTTACTCCACCAGTTGTAGGAGATGTAAGGATTGATACATAGAATAACTTTTTATTTGATTGATAATTATATGAAGCAGAAGATATTTTAGCCATTTGCATCAAGCTTAAACTTCCTTCTTGCATGCGTGCTCCTCCAGAAGCACACACAATAATGACAGGTAAAGATCTATTAGTAGCATACTCGATCAAACGAGTGATTTTCTCGCCTACTACAGATCCCATACTACCCCCCAAAAACTGAAAATCCATAACCCCAATTGCTGTGGGAATACCGTTTAGTTGACCTATGCCCGTTTGAACAGCTTCAGTTAAACCTGTCCTTCTTTGATAAGAATCGATACGATCTCTATAAGGTTCCTCTTCTGAATTAAATTCAATGGGGTCCGTGGAGACCATATCTTCATCCATAGGATCCCAAGTGCCCGGATCAATCAAAAGTTCGATTCTATCTGAACTACTCATTTTCAAATGATATCCACACTGTTCACAAATATTCATTTTTGACCTAAAAAATTTTTTATAATTTAATCCATAACAATTTTCGCATTGAACCCATAAACTTCTGTATTTTTTATTATTTATATCAAAACCATTAGATCTTCCTCTTATATTGAAATCGCGGCTGTTACCACCAGTTCTTATACTAGAATTCCCCCTTTCACTACTGCTTACGCCTTCAGTACAAATGAAACTAGAAATGTAACTGTCACTGTAATTTTCGGTACCTTCGAAAATGGAACTATGAATACTGACTTCAAAACGAAGATAACTATCAATGCAACTATTAATGTGATTATTCCAACTAGATTGAGTATCATACATGTAATGATAATAGTAGTGATTGTTACTCTTAGTCCTATTATTCAAATAACTGGAAAAAAAGCTTTCTAGTTCACTCAGAAAAAAACTATTATTGTCAATCTCAAAAATATGATTTTCAATGTCAAAATATACAGAATAACAGTCACCATTACCATCCCTAACTAAAAAAGTGTTATCAGAGATAAAACTCCCAATATTCCTGATATCAAATAAATAATCAACATTACTGAAACTATAACTACCACTTTCATTCCAACTAGGAATGTTTTTCTCCGTATCATTTAGAATGGGCTCTTCACTTCCCCCGGTATGTCCAAGAGCATTAAGACTATTTATTGATTTACTTAGCCCACACTTATGTTCTAACTTCCCCTTAGACAACATCGAATTGAACCACCATTTTTTCATAGAGTCTTCCCGTCCCCTATTTGATGAAAATATAATAGATGAATAG